TTTCCGTGTTCCTTTTACATTGAATTGATGATTAAAATAAAAAAAAATTTGTTTTATTTTTTTCTTTCTATTTTCTTTATTAATTAGAATTCGAACATTTTTTTAATATATTTAATTTTTATGCAATCTTAGATTAGCAAAAAAAGATAAAAAATCACGCAAAAACCCTTTATTTTAGTCTTCGCGCCCAGGATTACGCCCTGGATCATTAGATAGGAATCCAAAAATAAAGAGAGAAATAAAAAATATCACTACTGTATAAACAAAGAGTTTGAGAGTAAGCATTATAAATCTCCAAGATCTTTTTTTTTTTTAGAGAATAGATTCTCTATTTTTATACCACATATCTTATAATTTTATATTTGGTTTGACGCCGAAAGTCGTTTTTGAAAATTTAAAAATCAACTTTCTTTTTATAATTTTAATAGAAAAAATTTAAGTTATTATTATCTTATCTATTATTTTCTTACTTATCAATAATTTTTTTATTATCCATTTGTTGATATTGTGGAGGATCACAATAAGGTTTGTTCATTTATAGAAAAAAAGAATGAAAAACGAGATAATGCGTGTTGTGTCTATTTAAGAATTTTAATATTTGAATTTAATACTTTTTATTTTAGAAATTCTTTAATATTAGAAAATTATAAAGTATTCGATTAGAATTAGAACCTTCTTTCTCGAAAAAAGCATTCATTTTTATAGGATAAGATGAAAGATCTCATCGAAAACTTACAGCAGCTTGCCAAACAAAGGCTAAGAGAAAAAAAAGTAGAGGTATGACTGGCATAAAATCAACAATTGGACTTAAAAAAGCATAGGCCTCTGGTAATTTGGCAAAGAAACAACTACTCGAATAAAGAGCAGAATTAAGACAGATCAAATTAAAGATATTAAGCATAACAGACATTTTGTTTTAAAAAAAAATTGTATTTTGATTGAGTTATTGATAGAAAGAAAAAAAAAGAACAAAATTTTCGTTTTTTTGAACTTACTCACTCAATCAAAAAACCTTCCATTCTCAACGGAGAATAGAAGAAATTCTACTTTCATATAATATCTTAATGGAATTTTCATTAATGATCAATAAAAATTTTTTTCTATGTCTACATGTGTCGGAGTTAAAATACTAAACAACAAATATAGAATTGATTCTTTATATATAGAATATAGAAAGTTGGGCTCGAATTGACGAAAAATAAAAACTAATATTAGTGTTTATTAATGGCAAATAGAAACCGAAGTGGGGCGTGGCCAAGTGGTAAGGCATCGGGTTTTGATCCCGCTATTCGGAGGTTCGAATCCTTCCGTCCCAGAGCATTATTAAAATTTTTTAACAATAAATATTTCTTTTGTGTTTATAAAGTGTATAAGTGGCTAGAGTTTGACTCTTTTAGCTAATAAAATGCAGGCGAACCCGTAGGGTATTTAGGGAAGATGACTTTATATAGATTACATGAATTTGAATAAAAAAAAGTTATGCCTTTAACCTATCATATATCCATCCCCTATATAATATTTAATATGATATATAAATAGTCATTTATAATTATTATTTTATTATAGAAAATAGAAAAAAAATATAAGATATTACATATCTAATCTATAGTAACAATTGTTTTAACTGAACCAATGACTATTCATGATTCGATAATTGAATCAACTGCGGACCGGTTCCAAATTCGACGAGGAATGTTATGGTAAAACTTCGTTTGAAACGATGTGGTAGAAAGCAACGTGCGACTTGAAGGACATGATCTGTTGTGGATTCTTATATCCATCATTCTCTAACTAAGGATGTTCTTGACTCGACATCATTTGCCCTGTTCCACGCGTTATAGGGTGTATATGAATGATGGAGCTCGAGGAGAAAGCATTGAGCTATTTTTCAAAGGAGAGGGGTCTAGGGTTAGTGTCAATCAAAAGAATAAGTTGAAACAACTTCGTAAGTTATCTTTGACAGAGAATTCGAAAGGAACAAAAAAAGCAACTTTAAAATCCCCAAGGAAATTTTAATAAAAGCTTTTCGATTAAATAGATTTATATATTGTGCGGAAATCCACCGTCCATATGATTAGATTCTTTGAGATAAATAACAAAAAAGGTATGTTGTGGCCATTTTTGAAAGGATTAAAAATCAACGAAGTAATGTCTAAACCCAATGATTCAAAAAACAAGATGATTAAAGGCTTCCGGAACAAGGAAATATTCTTTTTTTTTTATTGTCGCAACAATTTTAATCGATTTTAAATAAAACAAAGAGTATTTGAGACTGCTCAATAAATGATAAACGCCAAAGGATTTTTTTATCTTTTGGGCTATTTGAAAGTTATTCCACTTGAGTTATGAGTATACAAATGATTTTTTTGAGTGAGGAAAGGGCTAAATTTTTAGTTTAATGCATTTTCATTTGATGATTTTCTGGACTTATTTGATTGGTCATTTTAATTTATATATATAAATTGAATCATTTTTCTCGAGCCGTACGAAGAGAAAACTTCCTATACGTTTCCAAGGGGGGTTTAATCTATCCCAATGAGCCGTCTATCAAATCGTTGCAATTGATGTTCGGTCACGAAGAGAGGGAAGAGATCTACAGAAAGTGGGTTTTTATGACCCTATAAAAAAAAAAACTTATTTAAATGTTCCTGCTATTCTCGATTTTATTCAAAAAGGCGCTCAACCTACAGAAACTGTTTCTGATATTTTAAAGAATTTAAATTTATTTTAAAAGAATTTCAATTTAATAAAACAAAATTTAATTGATGATTTAAACAAAAGATAATGAGGTTGTAATTGAGTAGAACTTGTATTATTCCTATATTTTTTTTAGTGCCAATCCAACATAAGCTTTCCTCTATTATTTTTTTTGCTTTGGTTTTTAGATTTCACAATTTTGCTTCTATATTATTGTATTTTTCATATAAAAATAAAATAATATTTTCTTTTATTTGAATTTGAGTAGATTTTTCAATAAAAAAGGAAGTTTTTTCTATCTTGTAGTTGTATTTTGTTTTATTGACAAGAATGTATTGAACAAATATAATTCAATTGTGAAATAAAAAATTAAATGGTTTTTTTATGTCTTCTATACAACCTAATATTTTTATTCAAGAGTTCGTTGAATTTGTTTGGATACAAAAACAAAAAATCTTTGCTCGAAAAATGTAGACTATTTGTCTATCCTATTTTTTTTCTAAAAATATCTTGTATTGGTGTTTGCTTTTATGTTCGTACTGGGAATCAATTCGAAAACTTTTTTCGATTTCTTGCTAATTCAACGTTTTGATTCTAACTCGATTTTTTGATCTCGGTTATATCTACCTAACATATAAGGGTTGCTAACTCAACGGTAGAGTACTCGGCTTTTAAGTGCGACTAGGATCTTTTACATATTTGGATGAAGCAAGGGATTCGTCTACACTATCGGTAGAGTTTATACGATCACGACTGATCCTGAAAGGGAATGGATGGAAAAAAGCGCATGTCGTATCAATAGAGAATTCGTAGACTATTTCATTTCATTCTTAGCAAATAAGTATAAAATTTGATTTGAAGTCTTGAGAGGAAATGCAATGAATTCAAAGTTGGGTCAATTGAATAAATGGATCGAACCCTATCCTTATGGGTTCCAATTTTGTGGAAAGAATGAGCAACGAGCTTATCTTCGTAATTTGAATGATTATCCCATCTAATTAGACGTTAAAAAAAACTTAGTGCCTGATACGGGAAAGGATTCTCCCACGTGTGGATTTTCTTTTTTAGTGAATCCTAACTATTTAACTATTAGACTATCCATTCTCTATATTGAGATGGCCATGAATGTGTAGAAGAAACAGTATATTGATAAAGATACTTTTATCAAAATCAGAAGAACGATTGGATTGAAAAAATAAGGGATTTCTAACCATCTTGTTATTTTGTAATAAAAAATAACTTATTCGATGAAAAAGAGAGTCTGTTGATGAATTTACCTATTTCCGAGGTATCTATAAAAAAGATATATCTTGGTTTGACTGTATCGCACTATGTATCATTTGATAACTTAAGAAATCCCCTTTTTGAATTTTAGGTCTAATTTTAAATGGAACAATTCCAAGGATATATAGAATTAGAAGGTTTTTGGCAATACAACTTTTTCTATCCACTTATCTTTCAGGAATATCTTTTTTCGTTTGCATATGGTCATGATTTAAAGAAATTTATTTTGTTGGAAATTTCAAGTGGTAGGAAATTAAGTTTACTAGTTGTGAAACGTTTAATTAATGGAATGTATCAACAGAATTTTTTGATTCTTTCGGCTAATTATTCTAACCAAAACGACTTTTTGGGGCACAAAAATTATTTTTATTCGCAAATAATATCTGAAGTATTTGCAGTCATTGTGGAAATTCCACTTTCCATAGCTTTTTTAGAGAAAAAAAAACAAGTCAAATCTCGAAATTTGCGATCAATTCATTCAATATTTCCTTTTTTAGAGGACAATATTTTACATTTAAATTTTGTGTTAGATATATTAATACCTTACCCCGTCCATCTGGAAATCTTAGTTCAAACACTTCGGTACTGGGTGAAAGATGCCCCGTCTTTGCATCTATTACGATTCTTTCTTTATGAATCTCATAATTGGAATAGTCTAAAAAAAAAAAAAATAGATCTTTTTTTTTTCTAAAAAGGACTCAAAGATTTTTTTTGTTCTTATATAATTTCCATATATGTGAACATGAATTTCTTTTCTTGTTTCTTTGCAACCAATCCTCTCATTTACGATCAACATCTTACAGATCCTTTCTTGAACGCATTTTTTTCTACGGAAAATTAGAATATTTAGTAAAACTTTTTACTAAGGGTTTTGACGTTATCTTATGGCTTTTTAAAGAGCCCTACCCGTATTCTGTTAGGTATAAAGGCCAATATATTATGGCCTCAAAAGGAACATCCCTTTTGATGCATAAATTTAAATTTTACCTTACCCATTTCTGGCAGTGTCATTTTTCTGT